TTTCGAGGACTCCGATAAGTGAGATACAGAATCTTCTTCTGTCCGAAGAAATGATTCATCGAAATAATGAGTCACCCGTTCCATTGATATGGGCACATCTGAGATCAACAAATGCTCGGGAGTTCCTCTATTCCATCTTTTTCCTTCTTCTTGTTGCTGGATATCTCGTTCGTATACATCTTCTCTTTGTTTCCCGAGCCTCTAGCGAGTTACAGACAGAGTTAGAAAAGATCAAATCTTTGATGATTCCATCATACATGATGGAATTTCGAAAACTTCTGGATAGGTATCCTACATCTGAACTGAATCCTTTCTGGTTAAAGAATCTTTTTCTAGTTGTTCTGGAACAATTAGGAGATTCTCTGGAAGAAATACGGGGTTCTGCTTCTGGTGGCAACATGCTATTGGGTGGTGGTCCCGCTTATGGGGTCAAATCAATACGTTCTAAGAAGAAATATTGGAAGATCAATCTCATCGATCTTGTAAGTATCATACCAAATCCCATCAATCGAATCATTTTTTCGAGAAATACGAGACATCTAAGTCGTACAAGTAAAGAGATCTATTCATTGATAAGAAAAAGAAAAAACGTGAACGGTGATTGGATTGATGAGAAAATAGAATTCTGGGTCGCGAACAGTGATTCGATTGATGATGAAGAAAGAAAATTATTGGTTCAGTTCTCCACCTTAACGACAGAAAAAAGGATTGATCAAATTCTATTGAGTCTGACTCATAGTGATCATTTATCAAAGAATGACTCTGGTTATCAAATGATTGAACAACCGGGATCAATTTCCTTACGATACTTAGTTGACATTCATCAAAAGGATCTAATGAATTATGAGTTCAATAGATCCTGTTTAGCAGAAAGACGGATATTCCTTGCTCATTATCAGACAATCACTTATTCACAAACCTCGTGTGGGGCTAATAGTTTTCATTCCCCATCTCCTCATGGAAAACCCTTTTCGCTCCGCTTAGCCCTATCCCCTTATAGAGGTATTTTAGTGATAGGTTCTATAGGAACTGGACGATCCTGTTTGGTCAAATACCTAGCGACAAACTCCTATGTTCCTTTCATTACGGTATTTCCGAACAAGTTCCTGGATGACAAATCTAAAATTGATGATATCGATATTGATGATAGTGATGACGATATCAATATTGATGATAGTGACGATATTGATGATGACCTTGATATTGATACGGAGCTGCTAACTATGTATATGACGCCGAAAATAGACCGATTTGATATCACCCTTCAATTCGAATTAGCAAAAGCAATGTCTCCTTGCATAATATGGATTCCAAACATTCATGATCTGCATGTAAATGAGTCGAATTACTTATCCCTCGGTCTATTAGAGAACTATCTCTCCAGGGATTTTGAAAGATGTTCCACTGGAAATATTCTTGTTATTGCTTCGACTCATATTCCCCAAAAAGTGGATCCCGCTCTAATAGCTCCGAATAAATTAAATACATGCATTAAGATACGAAGGCTTCTTCTTCCACAACAACGAAAGCACTTTTTCATTCTTTCATATACTAGGGGATTTCACTTGGAAAATAAGATGTTCCATACTAACGGATTCGGGTCCATAACCATGGATTCCAATGCGCGAGATCTTGTAGCACTTATCAATGAGGCCCTATCAATTAGTATTACACAGAAGAAATCCATTATAGAAACTAATACAATTAGATCAGCTCTTCATAGAAAAACTTGGGATTTTCGATCCCAGATAAGATCGGTTCAGGATCATGGGATCCTTTTCTATCAGATAGGAAGGGCTGTTACACAAAATGTACTTCTAAGTAATTGCCCCATAGATCCTATATCTATCTATATGAAGAATAAATCATGTAAGGGAGGGGATTCTTATTTGTACAAATGGTACTTCGAACTTGGAACGAGCATGAAGAAATTCACGATACTTCTTTATCTTTTGAGTTGTTCTGCCGGATCGGTCGCTCAAGATCTTTGGTCTTCATCCAGACACGATGAAAAAAATTGGATCACTTCTTATGGATTCGTTGAGAATGATTCTGATCTAGTTCATGGCCTATTACTATTATTACTATTAGAAGTAGAAGGCGCTCTGGCTCTGGCGGGATCCTCACGGACAGAAAAATATTGCAGTCAGTTTGATAATAATCGAGTGACATTACTTCTTCGGTCCGAACCAAGGAATCATTTAGATATGATGCAAAATGGATCTTGTTCTATCGTTGATCAGAGATTTCTATATGAAAAATACGAATCGGAGTTTGAAGAAGGGGAAGGGGCCCTCGATCCGCAACAGATAGAGGAGGATTTATTCAATCACATAGTTTGGGCTCCTAGAATATGGCGCCCTTGTGGCAATCTATTTGATTGTATCGAAAGGCCCACTGAATTGGGATTTCCCTATTGGACTGGGTCATTTCGGGACAAATGGATCATTTATCATAAAGAGGATGAGCTTCAAGAGAATGATTCGGAGTTCTTGCAGAG